ATGTATCCGGATTTTGTTCTTTCACTATCAGTTGACAAGGTTGAAGGTATTCTATCTAATTATTTTTATAGATAGTTTTCTTAAAGAAAAAAACTCCTATGATTTTTAAGAGTTGGTTGACTAATAAAAAAAAAAAAGAAAGATTTTTATTCTCTTTTTATTCTCTTAAATATTAAATAAAGTAAAAACAAAATATGAATTTTAATTTTCACCCAAGATACTGGGCCTTTGCGAGAGCCGTGTGAATCACTACACTACTTGATTCACACGGCTCTCGCCGGTTGACACAAGGTGTTTTATATACACCATATTCCACTCTGTTTGTATTCGTAAGAACTTTTCTTGAATTTAACTAGAGGTTAACGTAAATGAACCATAACTATGTAGCCCTATTCCTAATAGATTGACCCCAAAATAGCATATCCAAATTATAAAAAAGCCTAGAGTCGCCACAATTGCGGAATTTGTCCCCTGAAAAATTTTATTTGTTCGAGTATGCAAATAAATTGCGAATACGATCCAAGTAATAAAGGCCCAAGTTTCCTTTGGATCCCAACTCCAATATGATCCCCATGCTTCATTAGCCCACACTGCTCCTGAAAGAATACCTATGGTTAAAAATATAAATCCTAGGCTAATCACACGATAACTCCAATAATCTAATTGGTGAATCAATTGGGCCTTGTAATAATTCTTAGGAGAAAAAAAAGAAGTTTTTTTAAAAATATTGTTTCTTTCATTGTTGTATTGGATTTCACCAAACGAAAATGACTCATTTAATTTTAATAAATTATTACTTTTATAACTATAAAAAATCTTTCTAAATGTAATGACTAGAAGTGCTACTGATAATAATGATCCACAAAGAAGAGCCGCATAACTCAATATCATCATACTTACGTGCATTATTAACCACTCTGATTGTAGAGCAGGTACTAATATTGTGGGTTTACGTATTTCAGTTAAAAGACCCGAAGTAGCAAAGCCCTGGGTAAAAATAGTACTTGAGGCAGTTATTGCGGTTAAATAATTTTTTCTTATTTTGAAATAAGGGACTATATGAATAAGGGAGAAACTCCACGAAAGAAAGATTAATGATTCATATAAATCACTTAGTGGGAAATGGCCCGAATAAATCCAACGAGTAATTAATAATCCTGTTAGACATAAAAAAGTAACTATCATCCCCTTTTCTGACGAATCATATGGTTTTATGATTTCATTGCCCAATAAGCTTATCAAATGAATTATAATTACAATTGAAACAATCGAAAAGGAAATATGAATGAATATATGCTCTAAAGTTGAAAATATCATAAAAATGAAAAAAGGGAGGGAATCCCCTAAATTAATATTAATTAAGAAATAGAAATCGGGAATTAAATTTATTTTTATTATAGGATCTATTGGATCTCTTTTAGAAGATGGCATGCCGCCACTCGGACTCGAACCGAGATGCTCTAGCACTGCTTCCTAAGAGCAGCGTGTCTACCGATTTCACCATAGCGGCTTGCTCGAACTAATAATAGCCTATTTATATTCAATCGTCGAGATTGAACAAGTCAATTCAATCAAATAAGTTTTTTTTAGTAAAGATTCAATTCAAATTGATAAAAAAAGAGTTCAAAAGGCAATTTCAAGGTTCATTAGTTTCATTTATTAGGGTGTCCGGTTTATTTATCTTAGGGATTTGACGTAGTTTATCCGATTCTAAAATCCAACTTTTGCAAGTAGATAATTCTCTCGATAGAATAAAAAACTGTTTTCATTTTTTACTTTTATTGTTTACTTTTATTGATACTTCATTATTTCTCGTTTATCTGATTTCATAAATTTGAAACAAAAAATAGATTTTCTCAATGAATCCAAAATCAACATATTTTGGATTACTCCAAATTGACACATTATTTGTACATTGCCACATTAGTTGTACATAATATCTCAACAATGAAATTCTTTTATTGATTGGGCTCAAAATTGGAGATATATAGTAAATCCATTCCATATAGTAATTACTAAAAATTATAAATTAAGAAGTCATAAAGTTATCCAAAATTTTTTAACATGGAATCCATTAGTTTCAACAATCCATTAATTTGAACTAAAAATATTATATCTGCCCTTCCCGAGAAAGAGAAAAATTTTTCATTATTGTAAAGGTCGATGGGGAAAATAAGACTCCCCACCACCAAAATCTTAATGAAAATATATTACAAAGAAATAAAAAATCTTGTATTTTGTTCTTTATTTATTTTTTTTAGAATTCAGAGAAGAATTCTTTTTTTTAGACATCTTATAAGATTGAAACCTGGTCTATTTCATATTGATTACAATTGATTACAATAGGGACTGCCAATTGTGAATTTTATATTAACAAATTATTGAGCCAATTTTTTGAGTCAAATCCATTCCGATTACTCCAATATTTTAGGACTTATTTGTTTGTCGTACAAAAAAACTTTTTGAATTCCCGGTAGAAAGAGATTTCCCTAATGACAAAGCTTTTAAGGCCGCCCAATATCCTTTCCTTTTCCAAATATTTTTACGAATACGCTTTTTTGATATAGAAGTACGTTTTTTTGGAACTGCCATTTTAAAATTAAAATCGTTGTTATAGTTGGATGTGAAAGACATCTATTGTTCAAAACAAATTATTATTTCTTATTCAATATCTATTTTTCTATAAATAATATTCTCTTCATAAAAAAGAAATATAGATATGTGAAAGATCCGCGAAAATTGGATCAAAAATGACTCGAAATAAAAAAATTTTGATTCCATACAATATTCGTAAAACCAAAAATTTTTGGTTTGGAACTCTTAGTTCTTGTTTTTTATCTCTCAAATTTATATCTTTAGAATCTGCTAGGTAATAGAAATCAAACTTAATGATTTAATAAAATAAAGAAAGAACGTAAAAGACCTTGATTTTCATCATTCTAGACTTTATTTACATGTAATAAAATAGCTCAAGGGATTGTAAACTTTTACCTAATAAAAAACTTGAGTCTTTTTTTAGTCAAACTCGAGAACAGAATACACCTAAATTCCATTTTAAAATTCGAATAAGATTACTAATAAATCTGTTAAAGGATACGTGGTTTGATAAAAAAATATCTCAGTCGTTTTTTACCCTTTCTCGATAAAAAAAGTTCATTTTAGATCTAGAATATTCTAATGTTTACTAAGAAATCGTTTTGATTCAAATGGAAAACAATCAATCCCATAATGAATTAGTTAATGAGTTGAAAGAAACTAACTAAAATCAAGAGTTTTTATTTCATTAGACCGATGACCTTAGTTAATCCTATAATTCATATGAGCATCAAGTACTCTTTTTAGCGTAATTTTTATCCTTGCTCTATGAATATAAATTATTATTACGAGAAATTCTCGTAATAATAATTTATACTTGTTTGCATTTTCCTGTTATAAGTATTCGTTTTTATATCTAACTTGGTCATCTCATTTGACCAATTGTAACTTCTTGTTTTTAATTTGACTATTTGAACGATTTTGAAAAGACTCAGACTAAATCATAATCTAAAATTATTAAATAAGTTAATGCATATCTTGATTTTTTATTGACTTTTTTCGAACGAGGTAAGATCCGGTCAATCGGAAACAATTAATTAAGAATAAATAATTAAGAATAAAAAACTTTTTTTATGGAACAGACATATCAATATGCGTGGATAATACCTTTCCTTCCACTTCCAGTTCCTATGTTAATAGGGTTGGGACTTCTTCTTTTTCCGACGGCAACAAAAAGTCTTCGTCGTATGTGGTCTTTTCAGAGCGTTTTATTGTTAAGTATAGTCATGATTTTTTCCATGAATCTGTCTATTCAGCAAATAAATAGCAGTTATGTCTATCAATATGTATGGTCTTGGATTATCAATAATGATTTTTCTTTAGAATTCGGATACTTGATCGACCCACTTACTTCTATTATGTCAATATTAATCACTACTGTTGGAATTATGGTTCTTATTTATAGTGATAATTATATGTCTCATGATCACGGATATTTGAGATTTTTTGCTTATATGAGTTTTTTCACTACTTCCATGTTGGGATTAGTTACTAGTTCAAATTTGATACAAATTTATATTTTTTGGGAATTAGTTGGAGTATGTTCGTATCTATTAATAGGATTTTGGTTCACACGACCTGTTGCAGCAAAGGCTTGTCAAAAGGCGTTTGTAACTAATCGTGTTGGCGATTTTGGTTTATTATTAGGCATTTTAGGGTTTTATTGGATAACGGGGAGTTTCGAATTTCGTGATTTATTCCAAATATTCAATAACTTGATTTCTAATAATGAGGTAAATTTTTTATTTGTTACTTTGTGCGCTATTCTATTATTTGCCGGTGCGATTGCGAAATCTGCACAATTTCCCCTTCATGTATGGTTACCTGATGCAATGGAAGGGCCAACTCCTATTTCGGCCCTTATACATGCTGCTACGATGGTAGCAGCGGGAATTTTTCTTGTAGCTCGACTTATGCCTCTTTTCATAGTCATACCCCACATAATGAATTTTATCTCTTTGATAGGGATAATAACAGTTTTTTTAGGAGCTACTTTAGCTCTTGCTCAAAAAGACATTAAGAGGGGTTTAGCCTATTCCACAATGTCTCAATTGGGTTATATGATGCTAGCTCTAGGTATGGGGTCTTATCGCAGTGCTTTATTTCATTTGATTACTCATGCTTATTCCAAAGCATTATTGTTTTTAGGATCGGGATCCGTTATTCATTCAATGGAAACTCTTGTTGGATATTGTCCAAAAAAAAGTCAGAATATGGTGCTTATGGGAGGTTTAACAAAACATCTACCAATTACTAAAAACTCTTTTTTATTAGGTACACTTTCTCTTTGCGGTATTCCACCTCTTGCTTGTTTTTGGTCCAAAGATGAAATTCTTAATGATAGTTGGTTGTATTCACCTATTTTTGGAATAATAGCTTGGTCTACGGCGGGATTAACCGCATTT